AATGAATTGCCTGATAAAAAGGATTACCTTGATAGGGTAAATCATGAAATTTAATATTTCATTCATTATATTTAACAGAATTAAACTGTTTCTAAAAGAATCAAAATCTTTTGTGCGTCATACACTAAAATATAAAAAGATAAGCTAATTAAGCTATTGGGTTCATACCCCACTTATAAAGGTTATAGTCCTTTTCTTTTTAATCAAAAAAATTTCTAATAATATTTTTTTAATTATATTGATTTTTGGTACTTTAGTAACAATTTCTTCAAATTCTTGATTGGGAGCTTGAATAGGGCTAGAAATTAATTTATTGTCATTTATCCCCCTAATAAATGATAATAAAAAAAATTTATTAACCTCAGAAAGATCTTTAAAATATTTTTTAACTCAAGCATTTGCCTCATCCATTTTATTATTTGCGATTATTATACTTATATTTTTATATAATAATAATTTAGCATTATATAATTCTTTTAATGAAATATTAATTTTATCTACTTTATTATTAAAAAGTGGAGCAGCTCCTTTTCATTTCTGATTCCCAGAAGTAATAGAAGGTTTATCTTGAATTAATGGTTTAATTTTAATAACTTGACAAAAAATTGCGCCATTAATACTAATCTCATATAATTTTATCTATAACTTTTTTATAATTACTATTATTTTATCAATATTAATTGGATCTTTAGGAGGATTAAATCAAACTTCAATTCGTAAATTAATAGCTTTTTCTTCTATTAATCATTTAGGTTGAATACTTTTAGCAATAATAAATAATGAAATACTATGAATAACTTATTTTTTAATGTATTCATTATTATCATTTTCTATTGTTTTAATATTTAATAATTTCAAATTATTTTATTTTAATCAAATTTTTAATTTATCAATAATAAATCCTATTGTAAAACTTTTAATTTTTTTAAATCTTTTATCTTTAGGAGGATTACCCCCATTTTTAGGATTTTTACCTAAATGATTAGTTATTCAAAATTTAACACAAATAAATCAATTATTTATTTTAACAATTAGTGTTTGTTTAACTTTAATTACTTTATATTTTTATTTACGCATTTCTTATAGAATTTTTATACTAAATTATCAAAAAAATTCTTGAATAATAAAAAATAATTTTAATAATAAATTATCTTCTATTAGTTTAATTTTTAATTTTATTTCAATTGGAGGACTAGTAATAATTTCAATAATTTATCTTGTTATATAAGAATTTAAGTTAAATAAACTAATAGCCTTCAAAGCTGAAAATATTTGTATTAATCTTTTAATTCTTAAGCTTTAATAAATTAAATTATTCCTTTAGAATTGCAGTCTAATATCATTATTGACTATAAAGCCTGATTAAAGAGAAAAATTCCCATAAATAAATTTACAATTTATCGCCTAAACTTCAGCCATTTAATCGCGACAATGATTATTTTCTACAAATCATAAGGATATTGGAACATTATACTTTATTTTTGGAGCGTGAGCTGGGATAGTAGGAACTTCTTTAAGAATCTTAATTCGAGCTGAATTAGGTCATCCAGGTGCTTTTATTGGTGATGATCAAATTTATAATGTAATTGTTACAGCCCATGCTTTTATTATAATTTTCTTTATAGTAATGCCAATTATAATTGGAGGATTTGGAAATTGATTAGTGCCTCTTATGTTAGGAGCTCCAGACATAGCATTCCCTCGAATAAATAATATAAGATTTTGAATACTACCACCTTCTTTAACACTGCTAATTTCTAGTAGAATGGTAGAAAATGGGGCAGGTACAGGATGAACGGTTTATCCTCCTCTATCTTCTGGGATTGCTCACGCAGGAGCATCAGTTGATTTAGCTATTTTTTCATTACATTTAGCTGGGATTTCTTCAATTTTAGGGGCTGTAAATTTTATTACTACAGTAATTAATATACGATCTCCAGGGATTACTTTAGATCGAATACCTTTATTTGTTTGATCTGTAGTTATTACAGCTATTTTATTATTATTATCATTACCTGTATTAGCCGGAGCTATTACTATATTATTAACTGATCGAAATCTAAATACTTCTTTCTTTGACCCCGCAGGAGGAGGAGACCCTATTTTATATCAACACTTATTTTGATTTTTTGGACACCCGGAAGTATATATTTTAATTTTACCTGGATTTGGAATAATTTCTCATATTATTACACAAGAAAGTGGGAAGAAGGAAACATTTGGAAATTTAGGTATAATTTACGCGATATTAGCTATTGGTTTATTAGGATTTATTGTATGAGCCCATCATATATTTACAGTTGGAATAGACGTAGATACTCGAGCTTACTTTACATCTGCAACAATAATTATTGCTGTACCAACAGGAATTAAAATTTTTAGTTGATTAGCTACTTTACATGGAACACAATTAACTTATAGCCCTGCAATACTTTGAGCTTTTGGATTTGTATTTTTATTTACAGTAGGGGGTTTAACAGGAGTTGTATTAGCTAATTCATCAATTGATATTGTTTTACATGATACATATTATGTGGTCGCACACTTTCATTATGTATTATCTATAGGAGCAGTATTTGCTATTATAGCAGGATTTATTCATTGATACCCTTTACTAACCGGATTAACAATAAATCCAACATGATTAAAAATTCAATTTTCTATTATATTTGTAGGAGTAAATTTAACCTTTTTTCCTCAACACTTTTTAGGATTAGCTGGAATACCTCGACGATATTCAGATTTTCCAGATAGTTATTTAACATGAAATATTGTATCTTCATTAGGTAGAACAATTTCATTATTTGCTATTTTATACTTTTTATTTATTATTTGAGAAAGTATAATTACACAACGAACCCCAGCATTCCCTATACAATTATCTTCATCTATTGAATGATATCATACATTACCTCCAGCAGAACATACTTATGCTGAACTTCCTTTATTAACTAATAATTTCTAATATGGCAGATTAGTGCAATGAATTTAAGCTTCATATATAAAGATTTTATCTTTTGTTAGAATTTTTAATGGCAACATGAGCAAATTTAGGTTTACAAGATAGTTCTTCCCCTTTAATAGAACAATTAAACTTTTTCCATGATCATACACTTCTTATTTTAACAATAATTACTATTTTAGTTGGTTATATTATAGGAATATTAAGTTTTAATAAATTTACTAATCGATTTTTATTACACGGACAAACAATTGAAATTATTTGAACGGTGTTACCAGCAATTATTTTAATATTTATTGCATTTCCTTCATTACGTTTATTATATTTAATAGACGAAATTAATACTCCATCTATTACTTTAAAATCAATTGGACATCAATGATATTGAAGATATGAATATTCTGATTTTTTAAACTTAGAATTTGATTCATATATAGTACCAACAAATGAATTAGAAACAAATGGATTTCGATTACTAGATGTAGATAATCGAGTTGTATTACCTATAAATAATCAAATTCGAATTTTAGTAACTGCTACTGACGTTTTACATTCATGAACAGTACCTTCATTAGGAGTAAAGGTTGATGCTACTCCTGGACGATTAAATCAAATTAACTTTTTAATTAATCGACCTGGATTATTTTTTGGGCAATGTTCAGAAATTTGTGGAGCAAATCATAGATTTATGCCAATTGTAATTGAAAGAATCCCTATAAATTATTTTATTAAATGAATTACTTCAATAACTAACTCATTAGATGACTGAAAGCAAGTAATGATCTCTTAAATCATATTATAGTAAATTAGCACTTACTTCTAATGATAAATAATCCATTAAAAAATTAGTTTTATATAAAACCTTAGTATGTCAAACTAAAAAAATTAGTTAAATCTAATATTTTTTAATTCCACAAATAGCCCCCATTAATTGGTTAATTTTATTTCTTGTATTTTCAGTTACATTAGTAGTTTTTAATATTTTAAACTATTTTTGTTTTTTTTATACTCCACTTAAAACATCTCAATCTTTAAATATTAAGTTTAACAAACTAAATTGAAAATGATAACAAATTTATTTTCTGTATTTGACCCTTCAACAACAATTTTAAATTTATCTTTAAATTGATTAAGTACATTTTTAGGATTATTCTTAATTCCAGTGTCTTATTGATTAATACCAAATCGCTTTCAAGTTGTATGAAATAACATTTTATTAACCTTACATAAGGAATTTAAAACATTATTAGGACCATCTGGTCATAATGGAAGAACTTTAATATTTATTTCTTTATTTTCATTAATTATATTTAATAATTTTTTAGGTTTATTTCCTTATATTTTTACAAGAACTAGTCATTTAACATTAACGTTAGCTTTAGCTTTCCCTTTATGATTAAGATTTATATTATATGGATGAATTAATCATACACAACATATATTTGCTCATTTAGTCCCTCAAGGAACACCACCAGTATTAATACCATTTATGGTTTGCATTGAAACAATTAGTAATGTAATTCGACCCGGAACATTAGCAGTACGATTAACAGCTAATATAATTGCTGGACATTTATTATTAACTTTACTAGGTAATACAGGTCCTATAGCATCAAACTATTTAATTTTATCATTAATTTTAACAACACAAATTGCCTTATTAGTATTAGAATCAGCTGTTGCAATTATTCAATCTTATGTATTTGCTGTATTAAGAACTCTTTATTCAAGAGAAGTAAATTAATGTCAACACATGCAAATCACCCCTTTCATTTAGTAGATTATAGACCATGGCCTTTAACAGGAGCAATCGGAGCTATAACTACTGTTTCAGGTCTTGTTCAATGATTTCATCAGTATACAATAACATTATTTATTTTAGGAAATGTAATTACTATTTTAACTATATATCAATGATGACGAGATATCTCTCGGGAAGGAACATTTCAAGGGTTACATACTTTTCCAGTAACAATTGGATTACGATGAGGTATAATTTTATTTATTGTTTCTGAAATTTTCTTTTTTATTTCTTTTTTTTGAGCTTTCTTTCATAGAAGATTATCTCCTACTATTGAATTAGGAATAACTTGACCCCCGATAGGAATTGTTGCATTTAATCCATTTCAAATTCCTTTATTAAATACTGCTATTTTATTAGCTTCTGGAGTAACAGTTACTTGAGCTCATCATGCATTAATAGAAAGAAATCATTCTCAAGCAACTCAAGGATTATTTTTTACAATTGTATTAGGAGTATACTTTACTATTTTACAAGCTTATGAATATATTGAAGCCCCATTTACAATTGCTGACGCAGTATATGGATCAACATTTTATATAGCAACAGGATTCCATGGACTTCATGTATTAATTGGAACTACTTTTTTATTAATTTGCTTTTTACGTCATATCAATTATCATTTTTCTAAAAATCACCATTTTGGATTTGAAGCAGCAGCTTGATATTGACATTTTGTAGATGTTGTATGATTATTTTTATATATTACAATTTATTGATGAGGTAGATATTTATAAAGTATATTTGTGTATATGTGACTTCCAATCACAAGGACTAAACAATTTTAGTATAAATAATATTAATACTTTCTACAATAACTTTAATTATTTTTATTATTACCATTATTGTAATAATATTAGCTACTTTATTATCAAAAAAAACTTTAATAGACCGAGAAAAATGTTCACCATTTGAGTGTGGATTTGATCCAATAAATTCTTCCCGATTACCTTTTTCTTTACGATTTTTTTTAATTGCTATTATTTTTTTAATTTTTGATGTAGAAATTGCTTTACTTTTACCAATAATTATAATTATTAAAACATCAAATTTAATAAATTGAACAATTACAAGATTATTTTTTATTTTTATTTTACTAATTGGGTTATATCACGAATGAAATCAAGGAGCCTTAGAATGAAATGAATAAATATGAAGCGATATATTGCAATTAGTTTCGGCCTAATCTTAGGTGAAATTCACCCATATTTTAGGGTAATAGTTAACTATAACATTTAATTTGCATTTAAAAAGTATTGAATTTTTCAATTTACCTTATTAATTGAAACCAAAAAGAGGTATATCACTGTTAATGATAAAATTGAATTATTAAAAATTCCAATTAAATAGAAATATAAATGGAATTAAACCATTAAAGATAAAAGTTAGCAGCTTTTTCTTGATCTACATATTTCATTTATATAGTTTAATAAAAACATTACATTTTCAATGTAAAAATAAAAATTTATTTTTTATAAATATTTAAAGATTAAAATAATCACCCTAACATCTTCAGTGTCATGCTCTAAATGTAAGCTATTTAAATTTAATTTACTAATACTACTAATATTAATAAAATAATAAATCATAATATATAACTTAATAAATAAATTTTTAAACTATTACTTTGAAATTCTTGTAAATATAAAGAATAATTTTTTAATTGATTATAAACCATTTGACCTCCAAAAAATTCACTTCAACCTTGATCAAAACTTTTATATGAATATAATCCTAATTTTAATGGATAATTAATAACCCCAAGTGTAGATAATACAGGTATAAACCATATTGAACCTACAAAGTTAGTAAAATTATAAAAATATAAAGCCTTATTAGTAAAAAATAAATTAACATTACTTAATAAATAACCTAATAATCCACCAGTAATACACACAAATAACGTTAATAATTTTATTTCTATAGGTAAACAAATTATTCTAGGATTTAAAAATATTAATCATCTTAATATACTTCCCCCAATTACAGCTATAACTGTTAAAAAACAAATTCTAAATAATATTGTTCAACCAGAATCATTTAAAGGGTGAAGGCTACTACTATTAAAATCACCAGTTATTGAATAATAAACTAAACGAAAAGAATAACATACAGTTAATCCCGTACTAAAAAAAAAAAGAAAAAAAGAAAAAGTATTAACATAAGATAATATAACTATTTCTAAAATTAAATCCTTAGAATAAAATCCAGCTAAAAACGGTATACCACATAATGCTAAATTAGCTACATTAAAACAACTACAAGTTAAAGGCATTCTTATACTTAAACTTCCTATTATTCGAATATCTTGAGAATTTTTTATATTATGAATAATAGAACCGGCACATATAAATAATAATGCCTTAAATAAAGCATGTGTTAATAAATGAAAAAATGCTAGTTTATAAAATCCTATAGATAAAATTCTTATTATTAAACCTAATTGTCTTAAAGTTGACAAAGCAATAATTTTTTTTAAATCAAACTCAAAATTAGCACCTAATCCAGCTATAAATATTGTTAAACCAGATACTAACAAAAGAAATTGACTTATTCATCAATTTATAAGCAAATCATTAAATCGAATTAATAAATAAACACCCGCAGTAACTAAAGTAGAAGAATGAACTAAAGCGGACACTGGAGTAGGGGCTGCTATAGCAGCAGGAAGTCAAGATGAAAAAGGAATTTGGGCACTTTTAGTTATTGCTGCTAATATAACTAAAGCTCCAATAACTATTATTTCAAAGCTATTTTTTATTATATCTAAATAAAAAATATAATTTCATCTTCCATAATTTAGTATTCAAGCAATAGCTAATAATAAAGCAACATCTCCAATTCGATTAGATAATGCAGTTAATATACCTGCATTATAAGACTTTACATTTTGAAAATAAATAACTAAACAATAAGAAACTAACCCTAATCCATCTCATCCTAATAAAATACTAATTAAATTAGGACTAATAATTAATATTATTATTGATATTACAAATATTAAAACTAACAAAATAAATCGATTAATATTATAATCTTCTTCTATATATTGATTTCTATAAAGAATGACTAAAGATGAAATAAGTAAAACAAAAGATATAAATATTAATCTTATTCAATCAAATAAAAAGGTTATAACAATAGATATAGATTGAAGTCTTAAGACTTCTCATTCAATAAAATAAACTAAATCACTTAATAAAAACTTTAATCTAATAAAAAATAAACTTAATCTAATCGATATTAAAAAATAAAATCTAATTTTACAATAATTAATTAAATAATTCACGATCTAAAATGAATAATTTCATATCATTGACACCACAAATCAATATTTTTTTTAAACTATTTAAATAAATTCATAATATACAAAAATTTCTCTTTAAAATTAATAAATTTAAAGGTAATCAATGTAATATTAATAATATAAACTCTCGTATTGTCCCTACAGAAAAAAAATAAACTCCCGAATAAACCTTTCCGTGTTGTCTATAAGCAAATAAATATAAAGAATAAGCTGCTCTAAAAAAAGACAAAAAAGCAATTATAATTATAGAAATTCATGATCAACTAACAATTCTATTTAATAAAGAAATTTCCCCTAATAAATTTAAAGTTGGAGGGGCAGCTATATTACCTGAACATAATAAAAACCATCATAAACTTAAGGTGGGTATAAAATTTAATAAACCCTTATTAATCAATAAACTTCGTCTTCCTATACGTTCATAAGAAATATTTGCTAAACAAAATAACCCAGATGAGCATAATCCATGAGCAATTATCAAAGCATAAGAACCCGTTAATCCTCAATATGTTATAGTTAATAATCCTCTTAACACAATTCCTATATGAGCTACTGATGAATAAGCAATTAAAGCCTTTAAATCAGTTTGTCGTAAACATACTAAACTGATTAATACTCCTCCTACTAATCTAATACTAATTCATCAATAATTAAACTTCACCCCTGAAATTTGTAACAAACTAAACATTCGTAATAATCCGTACCCTCCTAACTTTAATAAAATACCAGCTAAAATTATAGAACCAGAAACTGGAGCTTCAACATGAGCCTTAGGTAATCATAAATGAACTAAAAATATAGGCATTTTAACTAAAAAAGCAAAAACTAAAGATAAGTATAATAAATTCATGCAGCTAAAAGAATAATTTAATAATAATGTAAAAGACAAAGTATTCATATTATTTAAAATATAAAAAATACCAATTAATAAAGGCAAAGAAGCTAATAATGTATAAAATAATAAATAAACCCCTGCTTGTAATCGTTCAGGTTGATATCCTCAACCTAAAATTAAAAATAAGGTAGGGATTAAACTAGCTTCAAAAAATAAATAAAATATAAATAAACTTATTGAACTAAAAGTCAAAACTAACATAAATAATAAAAATAAAATTATAAAAATAAATAATTTTTCATAATTATTAGTAAAATAAACTTTTTCTCTAGCTATTAATATAAGACCACAAATTCAAAAACTTAATAAAATTAATCCATAAGAAATTATATCTAACCCAAAATAATAAGAAATATAATTAAAATAACTTAAAGAACTTAAATTAATTATAAATATAAAAGTTAATAAAAAAATTAAATTTTGAACCGTTCAATAAAAATTTTTTAGGAAAGAAAGAGGAAATATAAATAATAATATAAAAATAAACTTTAACATTGTAAAATAGAAAATCTTTGAAAATAATCATTACCATGAGTTCGAATTATAGATACTAGAATTGATAAGCCTAATACTCCTTCACAAACACAAAAAGTTAAAAAAAATATTCTAAAATAAGCTTCATAATTTATAAAATTTAAATAAAAAAATAAAAAAATAAATAAACTTAATACTATATATTCTAATCTTAATAAAGTAGATAATAAATGCTTACGATTAGAAACAAACACTAAACACCCAAATAAAAACATAATTATTGATAAATAAAATATTAAAAATATATTTGCCATTAATTTGTTTAAATAGTTTAACAAAAACATCAGTCTTGTAAACTGAAAATAAGAATTATTCTTTTTAAACTTCAAGAAAAAAGAAAGCTCTTTTTCACTAACTCCCAAAGTTAATATTTTTAATAAACTATTTCTTGAAATTACAAAATTAATTATTATAATCATTTGTTTAATTATAAGCTTCATTTTTATACAAATAAAACATCCATTATCAATAGGATTAATATTATTAATTCAAACATTTTTAACGTGTTTAATTACCGGTATTTATGTAAAATCATTTTGATTTTCTTATATTTTATTCTTAATTTTTTTAGGAGGAATATTAATTTTATTTATTTATGTTACTTCTTTATCTTCAAATGAAATATTTTCAATATCATTTAAACTTACTATGTTTAGAATAATTATCTTTTCAATATTTATAATTATATTTTTAATTTTAGATAAAACAATAATTGAACAATTTATTATAAATATAGAAATAGAAAAACTATCTATAGTAAATAATTTAATAAATGAAAATATTTTATCACTAAATAAAATATATAATTTTCCAACTAATTTAATTACATTACTTTTAATTAATTATTTATTTTTAACTTTATTAGTTACAGTAAAAATTACAAAAAAATTTTATGGACCTTTACGCCCAATAAATTAATGTTTAAACCTATTCGAAAAACCCACCCTTTAATTAGAATTGCAAATAATGCTTTAGTAGACCTACCTGCTCCTTCAAATATTTCAGCATGATGAAATTTTGGTTCTTTATTAGGATTATGTTTAATATTACAAATTTTAACTGGATTATTTTTAGCTATACATTATGCAGCTGACATTGAAACAGCCTTTAATAGAGTAAATCATATTTGTCGAGATGTAAATAATGGATGATTTTTACGAATTTGTCACGCCAATGGAGCATCATTCTTCTTTGCTTGTTTATTTATTCATGTTGGACGTGGAGTTTACTATGAATCATATTTATACCATATAACTTGAAATACAGGTGTAATTATTTTATTTTTAACTATAGCAACAGGATTTTTAGGATATGTATTACCATGAGGTCAAATATCATTCTGAGGAGCTACAGTTATTACAAATTTATTATCAGCAATCCCTTATTTAGGAATAGACCTTGTACAATGAATTTGAGGAGGATTTGCGGTTGATAACGCAACTTTAACTCGATTTTTTACTTTTCATTTTATTTTTCCTTTTATTATTTTAGCTTTAATAATAATTCACTTATTATTTTTACATCAAACAGGATCAAATAATCCCCTTGGGTTAAATAGAAATGTTGATAAAATTCCTTTTCATCCTTATTTTATTTATAAGGATATCTTCGGTTTTATTGTATTTTTATGAATTCTTGTAACATTTATTTGAAAATTTAATTATTTATTAATAGACCCTGAAAATTTCATTCCTGCTAATCCTTTAGTAACTCCTGTTCATATTCAACCTGAATGATATTTTTTATTTGCTTATGCAATTTTACGATCAATTCCTAATAAATTAGGGGGAGTAATTGCATTAGTATTATCAATTGCAATTTTATTAATTCTTCCTTTTACTCACTCAAGTAAATTCCGAGGATTACAATTTTATCCTTTAAATCAAATTCTATTTTGAAATATGGTAATTGTAGCTTCATTATTAACATGAATTGGGGCTCGTCCAGTAGAAGATCCATATATTTTAACAGGCCAAATCTTAACAGTATTATATTTTTCATATTTCATTGTTAATCCTTTATTAGCAAAGTTTTGAGATAAATTATTAAACTAATTAATAAGCTTTTATAGCATATGTCTTGAAAACATAAGAAAGAAGTAAAGTCTTCTATTAATTTATACTAAAATTTATTCATTAAAATAATAAAGATATAAAAAAAATTTTTAATCCAACAAAAAAAAATAAATAATTTAAAGATAAAGGTAAAAATCTTTTTCAAGCTAAATATATTAATTTATCATACCGAAATCGAGGTAAAGTACCTCGAACTCAAATAAAAATAAAAGAAATAAAAGACAATTTAATAAAAAATATAAATCTATAAATATCTCTACCCAAAAAAATAACAACAAAAAGTATACTTATAAATAAAATACTTGAATATTCAGCTAAAAAAATTAATGCAAATCCTCCTCTTCTATATTCAACATTAAACCCAGAGACCAATTCAGATTCTCCTTCAGCAAAATCAAAAGGAGTACGATTAGTTTCTGCTAAACATGAAGCTAATCAAACTAATCCTAAAGGAAAACAAAAAAAGATAAACCAAATATAATCTTGAAAAAAATAAAAACTTAAAAAATTATAATTTCCAACTAAAAAAATAAAGCTTAACAAAATTAATGCTAAACTAACTTCATAAGAAATAGTTTGAGCAACAGCACGAAGACCTCCTAATAAGGCATAATTAGAATTTGAAGATCACCCAGCAATTATAACAGTATAAACCCCTAAACTAGTACAACATAAAAAAAACAAAACACCTAAATTAAAAGAATATAATTTAATTAAATATGGAATACATATTCAAATTAATAAAGACAAAAACAAAGAAAATACAGGAGAAAAATAATAAGAAATATAATTAGATAACAACGGGTATGTTTGTTCCTTAGTAAATAATTTTACAGCATCACTAAATGGTTGCAATAACCCATTAAATCCAACTTTATTTGGTCCTTTACGAATTTGAATATACCCTAAAACCTTACGTTCTAATAAAGTTAAAAAAGCAACACCAACTATAACACAAATTACTAATAATAATCTTCCAATTAAAGGCATAATTCTATCAAAAATAAACAATACTATTTATAATTAAAAATTATATTTATAAATTCTAAATTTATTGCACTAATCTGCCAAAATAGTAAATTATTTTAATAATTATCAATTAAATAAAATTATATTTTTTATATTAGGTCCTTTCGTACTACAATATAATAATTTATTAAAGATAGAAACCAACCTGGCTTACGCCGGTTTGAACTCAGATCATGTAAGAATTCAAAGGTCGAACAGACCTAAACTTTAAACTTCTACACCTAAAAATAACTCTTAATCCAACATCGAGGTCGCAATCTTTTTTATCGATATGAACTCTCTAAAAAAATTACGCTGTTATCCCTAAGGTAACTTAAATTTTTAATCCATAAAACAGGATCTTTTATCCATAAATCAATGTAAATAAATAATAAAAGTTTATTTAATTTTAATACCACCCCAGTAAAATTTTATTTAAAATATAAATTTTATAATTCTTTATAATTTATAATTTATAAAAATAAAGATCTATAGGGTCTTCTCGTCTTTTAATTAAATTTTAGCTTTTTAACTAAAAAATAAAGTTCTATATAAATTTTAAAAAAACAGTATATATCTCATTCAACCATTCATACCAGCCTTCAATTAAAAGACTATTGATTATGCTACCTTCGCACGGTCAAAATACCGCGGCCCTTTAAAATTCAGTGGGCAGGCTAGACTTTAAATAAAATACAAAAAGACATGTTTTTGTTAAACAGGTGAATATATTTAATTTGCCGAATTCTTCATTAAAACCTTTCAAATTAACTACATTATATAAATTTATATACTAATTTTATCATAATTACTAAATTTTTATTATTAAAATTTAAATTTTAATAAATAACTTAATTTAAAATAAATAATTTTTTATAAAAAATAAATTATAACAAATTTATTAATATTAGCTATTTTTAAGCTTATATTTATTTAAAAACTATAAAAAATATAAAAATTTATTTTAAAGCTCATCCCTTAAAATATTATTTTATTTATTTATTAAATTGGTCAATTAATTTAATAAAATAAATAAACTAAATTAAATTTATTTCTTAAAAAACTAGATATATTTTAAAACGATTAACATTTCATTTCTAATTATATATTAAAAATAGTTATTCTACAATAACTTTCATATATAATTAAATCTTTAAAATTCGAGAAAAATTAATATAATAATTAATTATTTAATAAACCCTGATACACAAGGTACAATAAATTAAATTTTCTTTAAAATTAAAAATTTTTCAAATTATTTCAATATTCTTTTAAAATACTAATATACTATAATTAAAATTATTATTTCACTATAAATTACTAAAACAATAAAAATTAAAATTATTTTTATTAATAATTATAATTAAAAAAAAACAATTAATAAATAATTATTATCAATTTAAATTGATTTGCACAAATTTCTTTTCAATGTAAATGAAATACTTTACTAATTAAGCTTTAAATTGTCATTCTAGATACACTTTCCAGTACATCTACTATGTTACGACTTATCTCATTTTAAAAATGAGAGCGACGGGCGATGTGTGCATGTTTTAGAGCTATAATCATATAAATAATCTATTTTATATTACTATTAAATCCACCTTCAAATTTTTAATTTCAAAAAATCATTCGTTTAAATAATTTTATTGTAATCCATTTCTACTTAATCATAAACTGCACCTTGACCTGACATATTATTTAATAAAATATTAAGAAAATTATTAATCTTATAATATATTCTGATGACGGCGATATACAAATTGAAAACAAAAATAAGTAAGGTCCAACGTGGATTATCAATTACAGAACAGATTCCTCTAAATAGACTAAAACACCGCCAAATTCTTTAAATTTTAAGAATATAACTAATACTACTTAAGTATATTATATATTTAATTTTAATAATAGGGTATCTAATCCTAGTTTATTATAAAATTTTTACAGCTTAAATTAATTTTATTATTAATTATAAATAAATTTAAAAATTTCACCTAATAAATTTATAAATAAATTAATTAATTATAAACAATTTAACTAATACTAAAAATTTTTATTTGCATCATTTGTATAACCGCAGTAGCTGGCACAAATTTTACCAATACTATATACTATTACTAATTCAAAATTTCTTTTATAATTAATATTAATTACTGCGAATAAATTAAAATTTATTAATTTTTAAAATTAATAATAATTCACACAAAGATTTACATGTAAAATAAAATAATAATAAAATATTTAACTAGAATAAAATAATCTTATAAAAATTATACATTTATTATTTAATTATAAACATTTTAGTATAAATAGTTATATAAATTTAAATATAATTATAATTTAAAGTAATATATAATTTAACAAATAATTTTTATTAGTATACTTCTCTCAAAATTAATTCCCCTATTTTTTTTTTTTTTATTTTAAAAATTTAAATTTTAAATTACAATTTTTTTTATAATAATTATTATATATTAAAATATATTTATTATAATTAAATGTAAAAAGATTATTTACACAGTTGTAAACGATACTCATATATATATATATATATATATATATATATATATATATATATATATATATATATATATATATATATATATATATATATATATATATATATATATATATCATATATAAGACTATATGGTCTATAAGCAATATCACCCTATTTATATAAATATATAATATAATAAATTTATAATTAAAAATATTTTTTTATAAATTATATTAATAATCGAACCGTTGTTTATAATATTTAATAATAATAATAATAATTTAAATTTTTAAAAAA